AGCATCTTATCCCATTTTTAAATTGGTTTATTCCGCAGCAGCAAACGCTAGCCATAATATGGGTTTGAACGAAACCGATTTATTCATTAGTAAAGCCGAAGTCAATGGAGGGCCTTTTGTGAAAAAATTAAGGCCTAGAGCTCGAGGACGTAGTTATCCGATAAAAAGACCCACTTGTCATATAACAATTGTATTAAAAGATAAATCAAAATTATCTTTCAATGAATTTAAGATTTAGATTCCTATTTAGAAAAAAATAGATGAAAAGATAATATACTAAAAAATATGGGACAAAAAATAAATCCGCTTGGTTTCAGACTTGGTACAACCCAAAATCATCATTCCTTTTGGTTCGCACAACCAAAAAATTTTTCTGTAGGTCTACAAGAAGATGCGAAAATACGGAATTGTATCAAGAACTATGTACAAAAAAATAAGAGAATATCCTCAGGTTTCGAAGGAATTGGAATTGCGCGTATAGAAATTCAAAAAAGAATTGATTTAATCCAGGTCATAATACATATTGGATTCCCAAATTTATTAATAGAGGGCCGAACACGAGGAATCGAAGAATTACAGATGAATGTACAAAAAGAATTTCGTTCTGTGAACCGAAGAATCAACATTGCTATCACACGAATAGAAAAACCTTATGGAGACCCCAATATTCTTGCAGAATATATGGCTTCTCAATTAAGAAATAGAGTTTCGTTTCGAAAAGCAATGAAAAGAGCTATTGAATTAACTGAACAAACAGATACAAAAGGAATTCAAATACAAATTGCAGGACGTATTGACGGAAAAGAAATTGCACGTGTCGAATGGATCAGAGAAGGTAGAGTTCCTCTACAAACAATTCGCGCTAAAATTGATCATTGTTCCTATACAATTCGAACTATCCATGGAGTACTAGGCCTCAAAATTTGGATATTTGTGGATGAAGAATAATAGACCTTTATTTATCTTGTCATTCTATCCAGTAATATAGTGGTATATAGAACAAAAAACTAGAAACTTTTTATATTTTTCTGTTAAATCAAACAAAAAGAAACAATTCTAATTCTATAAGGTTGAATAAAAAAGAAATTAACCAATTTTTTATATAATTGCTATGCTTAGTGTGTGACTCGTTAGTTTTTTCTTTAGAGTTTTTAGTAGGATCAAAAAAAGACTGACCCCTAGTATTAACTCAATAACTACAACTACTATATAAAAATAAATTAAAAACTAATAACTAACTTATTGCTTCATATTGTCGAGATCCCAAAAACAGTCACTATATGACTGGATCAATCATATAATTGTAACAACTGAAATTGTTCCATAACAAACAAATCCGATTGTGGATTTGAAATAAAAAAAAAAGAAAGGGATGCGGATAAATGGAAAGGTGATAGAAAGAGAGAACAAAAATATCAATGATATATAATTCCAATATGTATGGTCTATGAATTACCTCATATAAATAAAAGGCAGTGTAATAAAGCATTAATTTCATATTGTTTTAATATTGTTTAATATTGTATCGATTGATATATAAATAATAAAGAGCTTCGGGTTAATAGAAACTGAGGAGATTGACTCGGGAACCGATTTTGTTGAGAGCTCCATTGCAGAGTTCGGGCCTAATCATTAATGGAGAAGCTATAGGAACGACGAAACCTGTGACTATATAGGATTCTATTTAAAAGAATCCAAATGATTGAGCAGGCAGGATGGCGGAATGAACCAAGAACAAATTTTTTTACTTTGAGAGGTCGTGGATTGATCCTACGAATAAAGCAGGAAAAGGAAAGAGTCGATATTCGCCCGCGAAACCCTTATTTCTTATTTATTGGATTCCAATATTGTCTTGAATTTACTAAAAGAAAAGTAAAAAAAAAATAAGAATACGGTATAAAAAAGAAACATTATCTATATCTATAAATAGACAAATCTAACTGTATATACAGCTTCTTATCTAATATTCTTATCTAATAAATGAAATATAATATCAATAAATCCCATTACTTAGTTTAATGTATTAGTCATTAAATACATGTGCATCTGTAATATTATCGAATCCTTTCATTCGTGAGGAGCTGGATGAGAAGAAACTCTCATGTCCGGTTCTGTAGTAGAGGTGGGAAAAAACCATCAACTATAACCCCAAAAGAACCAGATTTCGTAAGCAACATAGAGGAAGAATGAAAGGAATATCTTGCCGGGGTAATCATATTTGTTTCGGCAGATATGCTCTTCAGGCACTTGAACCCGCTTGGATTACCGCTAGACAAATAGAAGCAGGACGAAGAGCAATGACACGATATGCACGTCGTGGTGGAAAAATATGGGTACGTGTTTTTCCCGATAAACCTATTACAGTAAGGCCCGCAGAAACACGTATGGGGTCGGGAAAGGGATCTCCCGAATATTGGGTATCTGTTGTTAAACCCGGTCGAATACTTTATGAAATGGGCGGAGTCTCAGAAACTGTAGCCAGAGCAGCAATTTCAATAGCTGCGTGCAAAATGCCTATAAAAACTCAATTTGTTATTTCAGGATAGGGATGTAGAACTAAATATAAAAAAAGGGATGAAAAAACAATCACGAGTTTCTTTATTTCTAGACAAATACTATTTCTTCTTTTTCCTCATTCTTTGCATTGAAATAATAAATTCAAATAAAAATGATATGATTCAACCTCAGACCCTTTTGAATGTAGCAGATAACAGTGGAGCTCGAGAATTAATGTGTATTCGAATCATAGGAGCTGGTAATCATAGATATGCTCATATTGGTGACGTTATTGTTGCTGTAATTAAGGAAGCAGTGCCCAATATGCCTCTAGAAAGATCAGAAGTAATAAGAGCTGTAATTGTACGTACATGTAAAGAACTCAAACGTGACAACGGTATGATAATACGATATGATGACAATGCAGCGGTTGTCATTGATCAAGAAGGAAATCCAAAAGGAACTCGAGTTTTTGGTGCGATTGCTCGGGAATTGAGACAGTTGAATTTTACTAAAATAGTTTCATTAGCTCCCGAGGTATTATAAAGACTCATAGTCATAGATCAAACTAGAATATTGTTCTAGTAGGATATCTGAAATAAACCCAATTAATAGATTGTGTCTCACGCATATACTTTTAATAATTTAATAATGAATTTCATAATAAATTTCAAATTTCATTCAATAATGAATACTTTGAATCAAATAAAAAAACATGTTGATTATATCAAAATTAGGAAGCACCAATAATTATAATTCGTCATGGGCAGAGACGCTATTGCTGATATAATAACTTCTATAAGAAATGCTGACATGAGTAAAAATGGAACGGTTCGAATAGTATCCACAAATATCACCGAAAACATTGTTAAAATACTCCTACGAGAGGGTTTTATTGAACATGTTCGGAAACATCAGGAAAGTAATAAAAATTTCTTGGTTTCAACCTTGCGCCATAGAAGAACTAGGAAAGGAATATATAGAACTATTTTAAAACGTATCAGTCGACCCGGTCTACGAATTTATTCCAACTATAAAAAAATTCCTAAGATTTTAGGTGGGATGGGAATTGTAATTCTTTCCACTTCTCGAGGCATAATGACAGATCGAGAAGCTAGACTAGAAAAAATTGGAGGAGAAATTTTGTGTTATATATGGTGATCCTCCTCCGGTATCCTCATTTTCTCTCTAACTTCCTATTTGTGAAATAGAGAGGAAAGGTGAATTATATAACTCTTCCTCCATTAATTGATACTTCAAGGAGGTTGCCTGGAATGAAAAAAAAAAACAAGAGACTTATTTTCTTCCAAGGAATAGATTAAAAATTAAAGTAAGGAGTGAGAAATATGAAAATAAGGGCTTCCGTTCGTAAAATTTGTGAAAAATGTCGACTGATCCGTAGGCGCGGACGAATTATAGTGATTTGTTCCAATCCGAGACATAAACAGAGACAAGGATAATCTTTCTAAAGTTTCTCAAAGAGGAGTTATGTAAAAATAAAAGATTTGTTTTAACATGAAATGGATATCTCCGTATCTTTCTATATATTTCTGATTCATATTTATGAGATGATAAAATATGGCAAAACCTATACAAAGAATTGGTTCGCGTAGGAATGGGCGTATTAGTTTACGTAAGACTGAACGTAGAATACCAAAAGGAGTTATTCATGTTCAAGCCAGTTTCAACAATACCATTGTAACTGTTACAGATGTACGAGGTCGAGTGGTTTCTTGGGCCTCCGCCGGTACTTCTGGATTCAAAGGCACAAGAAGGGGAACACCCTATGCTGCGCAAGCAGCCGCTTTAGATGCTATTCGTACTGTAGTAGATCAGGGTATGCAACGAGCAGAAGTTATGATAAAAGGTCCCGGTCTCGGAAGAGACGCAGCATTACGGGCTATTCGTAGAAGTGGTATACTATTAAGTTTCGTACGTGATGTAACACCTATGCCGCATAATGGATGTAGACCTCCCAAAAAAAGACGTGTGTAAAAAAAAGAATGAAATGGATTTCAAGAGAAATAAACGATTCAATGATCTGATCAAATAATAATATTAGTATGGTTCGAGAGGAAATAGCAGGATCCACTCGAACACTACAGTGGAAATGTGTTGAATCAAGAGTAGACAGTATGCGTCTTTATTATGGTCGTTTCATTCTGTCCCCGCTCATGAAAGGGCAAGCCGATACCATAGGTATTGCCATGCGAAGGGCTTTACTTGGAGAAATAGAAGGAACATGTATCACACGTGCTAAATCTGAGAAGGTGCCACATGAATATTCTACGATAGTAGGTATTGAGGAATCGGTACATGAAATTTTAATAAATTTGAAAGAAATTGTATTGAGAAGTAATCTGTATGGAGTTAGAGACGCATCCATTTGCGTTAGGGGTCCTAGATACGTAACCGCTCAAGATATCATCTCACCGCCTTCCGTGGAAATAGTTGACGCAACACAGCATATAGCTAACCTGACAGAACCAATTTATTTGCGTATTGGATTACAAATCAATAGAGATCGCGGATACCGTATAAACCCCACAAATAACTCTCAAAACAGAAGTTATCCTATAGATGCTGTATCCATGCCTGTTCGAAATGCGAATCATAGTATTCATTCTTATGGAAATGGAACTGAAAAACAAGAAATACTTTTTCTAGAAATATGGACGAATGGAAGTTTAACTCCTAAGGAAGCACTTTATGAAGCTTCTCGTAATTTGATTAATTTCTTTATTCCTTTTCTGCATGCGGAGGAAAGGAGCATTCATTTCGAGGAAAATAAAAACAGGTTTACTCTACCTCCTTTTACCTTTCAAAATGGATTAACTAAGCTAAGGAAAAACAAAAAAGGAATTCCATTGAAATTTATTTTTATTGACCAATTAGAACTATCTCCTAGGACCTATAATTGTCTCAAAAAGTCCAATATACATACATTATTGGACCTTTTGAGTAACAGTCAGGAGGATCTTATGAGAATTGAATATTTTCGTACAGAAGATGTAAAACGGATATTGGACACTCTACAGAAACATTTCGCAATCAATTTACCTAAGAATAAGTTTTCATTTTAAAGAAATTATTTCATATTCTTTTTTTATTATAAAAAAAAAATTTTGATCTTCGACACGCAATCCGTATTTTCGTGAAATAGATCATAATAAAATTCATGTATCTAGGGAAGATTCACTTTAGAAGCGACTATTCCCTAGATACCTACATCGTGGTATTTCACAGTTGAATCAATTTGAAAAAGACCTAAAGTTAGAGATTTATCAATAGGTAATGTTGCTCCAATACCTAACCAAAGAGCTACTGCGGTACCGATCAAAAAGACTGTTGTAGCTACTGGACGACGAAATGGATTTTGGAATTTATTAACATTCTCCAAAAAGGGTACTGTTAATAATCCTGTTGGTACTGAAACCATTAAAAGAACACCCAATAATTTATTGGGTACTGTGCGGAGTATTTGAAATACAGGAAAAAAGTACCATTCGGGCAATATTTCCAAAGGAGTTGCAAATGGATCTGCCGGTTCACCAATCATTGATGGTTCTAGGACTGCTAAGCCGACATTACATGCAATAGTACCTAGAATTACTACCGGAAAAATATATAAAAGATCATTGGGCCATGCGGGTTCTCCATAATAATTATGCCCCATCCCTTTGGCCAATTTAGCTCTTAATACAGGATCATTCAAGTCAGGTTTCTTTGTTATTGGGATAGGTGAATTCTTATGGATCCATCCCCCGAAAGAACCGGACATGATAATTTTTCATCATCCGGCTCGAGCAAGATTCAAAAGAATTACAGAAATAGATTGATAGAAAATCTATATTTAATACATATCCACACATATAAAATAGAATGACTTTATGTAAGTAAGAAAGGATTTACTAGATCCCATTTCCGAAGTTGCACCTATTCATATTCAGTGCAAATAATTTAGTTCTTACAGATAAATGCTCAATATCCAAGTAGGCTTAAAATTTGATCATAATCAAGGGCTTTTTGGACTGTCTCATGTCTTTTTGATTTGATTCGTTTTTTTCCCCACAACATCTCGATTTTCTTACATACAAAGTCTTTACTTGTTACTAATAAAGTCTAGCCTCTGTTCTTCCTTAGATCCCTTATTTCACTCCGATAGTATCATATTATAGATCGAGGTCGATGCAGAGGAAATGAATGCATTTCCATACTATAAATAAGTAAGTGGGATAGATAAAACATTGGATCGTGCCACATCACTTATTCTACAGGATCTTACGGAGCCTGTTCATGCATGACATAATTCGGGCATGATCATAGAAAAGATTCTCCTCAAGCGAACCGGCCTATCCTATGCTACATAGGGGGATTTACGTGGTGGTTGGATGCGGAGACACGTTTGGTTGTGAATTCCAACGTGGCGGATAAAATAATATATCGGCATGGCCCAATCAATAGTTCAAGTCACACACTCCCATAATCCATCCATCCTCTCTTCGGAGAATCCACTTCAACTATTCTTATCAAATAAGAACTAAAATACTTCGGAGTTGAAGAGAAGTATCAAAAAACATGTCTTATTTTTTCAATAATACATATTTGTAGCAATGAAATACTATTGTTCCTTCCCGATACGATATATCAGAAATTACAAATATCTATGATCTGTTTTCTCTATACTCTATAAAATAAAGCTATAAAGGACCCGAAATACCTTGCTTACGTATCATTAGGAAGTGCATTAACATAAATACGGCAGTAAGAAGAGGCAATACAAAAGTGTGTAAACTATAAAAACGAGTCAAGGTAGATTGACCCACACTAGCACTTCCGCGTAATAACTCTACCAAAGGAGATCCTATTATAGGAATAGCGTCAGGCACGCCTGTCACAATTTTTACTGCCCAATAACCAATTTGGTCCCGAGGTAAGGAATAACCAGTTACACCAAAAGATGCAGTCAATACAGCCAGAACCACACCTGTAACCCAAGTTAATTCACGAGGTTTTTTAAACCCACCTGTAAGATACACACGAAATACGTGCAGAATCATCATTAGAACCATCATACTTGCTGACCATCGATGAACTGATCGAATTAACCAACCAAAGTTGGCTTCAGTCATTATGTATTGAACAGAGGAAAAGGCCTCCGTAACAGTTGGACGATAGTAAAAAGTCATAGCAAAACCCGTAGCTACTTGTACTAAAAAACAAGTAAGCGTGATTCCTCCTAGACAATAAAATATGTTGACATGAGGAGGAACATATTTACTAGTTATATCATCTGCAATCGCTTGAATCTCGAGACGTTCCTCGAACCAATCATATACTTTATTGAGATAGGGAATCCGAGAGCACCCCCCCCCTGAGAACCGTATATGAGAATTTCATCTCGTACGGCTCAAACAGAAACACACAAATACCGATTTCGACAGATATGCAATAGAAAGTTAAAAACTTCTTAGCTGCTCGATTCAATTTGTCCCAAAGATAGGAAGTAAAAAAAATCCGAAATCTCTTCTTTGTGATGCTAATGCCAAAAATATCAAGTTAGCTCGTACACCTTTCTTTATATTAATCGTTCCAGGCCTCTTGAATCTTCTCTTTCCTATTTTTGTTTGTTTTTGTTATTTAATTTGTTGTTTTTTGTGCGTAATGCGGGTCGACTTTTGTTTTACTGTTGATAGGAATTCCCTTGTTAAGACCCTATAAATCAATTAAAACCTCAGATTCATACAAGAACCACGATGATTTAATCCCAAACTAAATAAAAGGGTTCTTTGAGTAAAAACCATTTGATCATCACTTATTCAATTTCAATGAGTGGATGTAATGACTCAACAAAATCTAGAGAAAGAAGTTGTTCTTCAGATAAAATTAATTTAATAAGTCTAAAGAAATCAAAATTATTTAATTTAGGAAATACCCATCTGAAATTTTTTTTTTAGTCCGGTTGCGAGGTCTAAATAATAGGTATGAATCATAGTTAGAATATTTCTTTTCTTAATTTTTTCTATAATATTCCGTGTTCCAGATATTAGAATAAATATCCGACGGAGTAGAATCATCTTAATAGAGATGACAGGGTCGTTCTCTGTATTATCAATAGGATCAATTATAACAAGTCACACGCTCATATTCCGGAAATACCGAAAAAAGAAATACCACAGTCGAACTACCAAAAAGGTCTATAAATCCAAGTTTTAAATAAAAATTTTTTTGATTGAAAAACTAGAGCTTCATAGTTCTTATGAACCTAACTCATTGAAATTCCATCCAGTAAAACGGAAGAATTATAAATTTCCAAAATAATAGATAGGAATATTGCAAATAGAGCCATTGCAACTCCCATAAGTGGTGTAGTCCCCCAGCCCGGAGCTACTTTACCATATTCCGAATTCAATGGTTTCAATAAACTCCCTACAGTAGTTTGTCTTGGCCTAGATCTAGAACTACCCTCAACGGTTTGTGTAGCCATAAATCCTATTTAATCATTGGTTGAGATCGGTTGACTTTGTATACTATTCCGTTGTAATTGTAAATAAATAAACGATCTTATCGTAGATTCATTGTGATCTTGAAATTTTCTAAAAATGGAAACAGCAACCCTAGTCGCCATCTTCATATCAGGTTTACTTGTAAGCTTTACGGGGTACGCCTTATATACCGCTTTTGGGCAACCCTCTCAACAACTAAGAGATCCATTCGAGGAACACGGGGACTAGACTCGTTGAAGTAATGAGCCTCCTGATATGGGGGCCCATTACTTCAGTTGATATAATGAAAAATTATTTCATTATTTTTTAGTCGGAACCTTAGGTGGTTCTCGAAAAAAGATAGCGAAAAAAATTATCCCTAAAGTCGAGACTAAAAGGAATGTATAAACCAATGCTTCCATAGATTCGATCGTGGTTTACAATTATAGCTTTCACATCTATTCGTTTGAGTGGGATCATTTACCATACCATAAAAAAAGAGGGGAAAGAATCAACGAAAAGAAGTTGATTCAAGTCTCTATTTTTTTCTCGGGTACCCGAGAAAAAAATAGAGATAGAGGATAAAGATGCCAGAGCAGTCTTGTATCAAATTACTTGTCTCTTTGTAGTTGGATCTCCAAGTTTTTGGAATGCTCCAAATTCCACTTGAGCATCCAAATCCGGATCAATACCAGCAAAAACATCTCTAAACAAGGTTCTAGCGCCATGCCAAATATGTCCAAAAAAGAAAAGCAAAGCAAACGAAGCATGCCCAAAAGTGAACCAACCCCTTGGACTACTACGAAAAACACCATCAGATTTCAAAGTAGCCCGGTCTAATTCAAAAATTTCGCCTAATTGTGCGCGCCTAGCATATTTTTTCACAGTAGCAGGATCGCTATAATTAACTCCATTGAGTTCGCCACCATAGAACTCAACAGTTACACCTACTTGTTCAACACTATACTTCGATTCTGCCCTTCGAAAAGGAACATCTGCCCGAACAATTCCATCTCCATCTACTAAAACTACCGGGAATGTTTCAAAAAAAGTAGGCATACGACGTACAAAAAGCTCGCGCCCTTCTTTATCTCTAAAGACGGGATGTCCTAACCATCCAACAGCTATTCCATCCCCGCTATCCATTGAGCCCGCTCTGAATAATCCCCCTTTTGCCGGATTATTACCAATGTAATCATAAAAGGCTAATTTTTCAGGAATTTTAGACCAAGCTTCCGATAAACTTAGATTTTCAGCTAGTCCGGCACCAACTCTTCGATATATCTCTTGCTGGAAGTATCCCTGATCCCACTGATAACGAGTGGGACCAAATAACTCGATTGGGGTTGTTGCTGAACCATACCACATAGTTCCAGCAACAACAAAAGCTGCAAAAAAAACAGCAGCGATACTACTAGAAAGTACAGTTTCAATATTGCCCATACGTAATCCTTTGTAGAGACGTTGAGGCGGACGGACACTAAGATGGAATAGGCCTGCTAATATGCCCAGTGTACCTGCTGCAATATGATGAGAGGCGATTCCGCCGGGAACAAAAGGATCAAAACCTTCCGCGCCCCACGCTGGACTTACAGATTGTACTTTTCCAGTTAGTCCATAAGGATCAGACACCCATATTCCAGGACCATATAAGCCTGTTACATGAAATGCGCCAAAGCCAAAGCAAGCCACTCCTGAGAGAAATAAATGAATTCCAAAGATTTTGGGCAAATCCAAAGAAGGTTTTCCCGTACGTTCATCACAGAATATTTCTAAGTCCCAATACACCCAATGCCAGATGGCCGCCAAAAAACACAAGCCAGAAAACACAATATGTGCTCCTGCCACGCCTTCATAGCTCCAAATACCCGAATTCGTTACAGTTCCTCCTGAAATACTCCAACCACCCCATGAATTGGTTATTCCTAAACGAGTCATGAAGGGTATAACGAACATACCTTGTCTCCACATTGGATCAAGAACGGGGTCAGAGGGATCAAAAACCGCCAATTCGTATAGAGCCATCGAACCGGCCCAACCAGAAACTAGAGCCGTATGCATTATATGGACAGAAAGCAATCGGCCGGGATCATTCAATACGACAGTATGAACACGATACCAAGGCAAACCCATGGAAATACCCCTTTCTCAAAGAAAAATAGACACTATGTAATTTTATCGCATTGCAATAGACTTATACTATTTACCTAACCTTTTCAGCGAATTCTGTATGAGAAAAGGTTACTTTTTATTGTATTCCGTTGAAAATAACGGCTGAATTCTGTTCGTAAGAACAAAGAGAAGCAGATCTATTCTATACCCGATAAGTACCAATACGCAATGGGAGCATTAGTCCTGTTTTGGGGGAATGAATGTATGGATACTTTTTTATTATTCGAACGATCTATCTCTTCATTAAGATTTTTATTTATTAATTCTGTCTTTCTCTAAAAACCTTCGAATTTGTGTTCGAATTTGTGTATTGTATAAAGTAAAAGTAGAAAAAATAGAAAAAAAAAAATGATGAAGACAATAAACTCATTCTTACGTTTCCATATTAAAGTGAAGTATAGTACTTAAATTTTTTCTTTAATTTAATGCCCATTGGTGTTCCAAAAGTACCTTTTCGGAGTCCTGGAGAGGAAGATGCAGTTTGGGTTGACGTATAGTGCGACTTGTCAGACATATTGGGTCATATGGGATTTCCCCATTTTCTCCCCCGATCGAGATATCCTCTGTTTCGCCCAAGAAATATTGTATTGATTGAAGAATCAATCATGCGTAGCGTGAAGTTAAATTAGATTAATTTAGATTGAGGAGCAATATTCTTAATTAGAAGAATTTATGGTTAACTTGGACTCAAAAAATTGAGTATCCAGGCTCTGCTCATAAAATACCAAATGGGTAATAGTAATATATGTAGAATTACCGCTTGTAGCTATGCATAGAAGATTCTTATATTTTATTTATTTAATTAGAGAGGCACTCTTAAACTGCCATGTCAACCATTATAATAAATACATCGAATCGTTTTTGGGGGGCATGAAACGAATTGAAAAAAAGTCGTAGCAAAAAGAAGTGGTACTGAGATCATTTGTCCTATATGTACAACTAGAATTCGGATAGATCTTTCCCCGGAGTAGAACATGAACCTAAAAGAATTCAAAGGGCCCATTCAGGAACAAGAAAATGACATCGTGATTTAAATCTCGACGAAACAATACATCAATGAGAGGTTAATTAAATAAGTTCAGTAAATTCTTTTTTTTTTTTATGGAAGAAAAAACCCCTTCATTAGAAAAGAAGAAATCTCTTAAAAAAAAAAGAGATAGGATTGGAATCGACACATTGATTCTTTATTTTCGCAATTTTTTTGAACCGTATGCATCCAAAGATGCACGTACGGTTCAAAAGGGATATAATTTTGTCCTAATCAACCGACTTTATCGAGAAAGATTACTTTTTTTAGGCCAAGAAGTTGATAGCGAGATCTCAAATCAACTTGTTGGTCTCATGGTATATCTCAGTATAGAAGATGATACTAAGGATCTTTATTTGTTTATAAACTCCCCTGGCGGATGGGTAATACCAGGAATCGCTATTTATGATACTATGCAATTTGTTTCGCCCGATGTACATACAATATGCATGGGATTAGCCGCTTCAATGGGATCCTTCATTCTGGTCGGAGGAGAAATTACCAAACGTCTAGCATTCCCCCATGCTTGGCGCCAATGAGTTTTTATTTGAAAAAAAAAAGAAGAAGAAGACTATGCCTTCGCCATATTGAATATGAATAATAGGTAATAATAGCATGGCACTTCGAGTTCGATATGAACAAACTATTATTGTTTTTCCTAACACGATATTTTTTATCGAGATAGTAGTATGAAAAAAGATTATTTCCGACTTGATCTTCTATGTCGGGAGTACATTTCAGCGTCACAAACCATTTTCTTCCACACCAGAAGCCTTTTTCTGATATTTCTCTTACGAAGAAAAGAGTACGAAAAAAAAAAGATAATTTTTTCTTATTTGATCGTATCAAAAAGAAACTTTGGGATTGCTAAATCACAGACGAGATAAATATAGAAAGCAACAGAACCATCATAGTATTTTTTTTTTACATTACAATATGAATGAAAGGAAGGGTGGTAAATGGATCATTCAACAATCTAGGTCGGATGGATTCTTTTTTTTTTCTTCGATAGAATAGAAGGGGGAAAGGGGAAATTCCATTGCAGAGCCGTATGCAATGCGCAAAAGGTGCCTGTACGGTCCGTCGTTCAATTCTATTTTTTTTTTTTTTAGTCCTTACTTTAATCCAATTCTTCAAGATAGAAGAACCATTCATGCATGATGTTAGATCAATATTATATTATCAGGGTTATGATTCACCAACCTGCGAGTTCTTTTTATGAGGCACAAGCAGGGGAATTTATCTTGGAAGCGGAAGAACTACTCAGACTTCGCGAAACCCTCACAAAGGTTTATGTACAAAGAACAGGTAACCCTTTATGGGTTATATCCGAAGACATGGAGAGAGATGTTTTTATGTCAGCAACAGAAGCCCAAGCTCATGGCATTGTTGATCTTGTAGCGGTCGAAAATGAAACCACTGGGGATTTCGCCTAAATCTACGATTCCCTCCATAATTCTATTTTTCCGTGATTTGATATTGAATGTAAATAATTCATAATCATCAATAAATCAGGTTAAGATCGATCTAAACCAACCTATTTTATTATATATATGTATGATATGCCGACAATTAAACAACTTATTAGAAACACAAGACAGCCAATACGAAATATCACGAAATCTCCCGCACTTAGGGGGTGCCCTCAACGACGGGGAACATGTACTCGGGTGTATGTGCGACTCGTTTAGATCATGAGTTCAAACAAAATAAAATAAATGCAGCAATTTTTCAAGTACCAATCACCAGTACCAAGGAATAAAGATAGATAGGATGGAAAAACGTTATTTACTATCTATAAAGCTAAAGATCCATCATCTACCTATATTTTTGTGTATGAAATTTATGGTTTCCATTGGTGCAAATCCAATCACCTCAGTTTGAGATGAGAAGTAATTCCCCATTGGTAGCAAATAGTTATCTATTAAGCGGAGGAAATAGTACTATAAGAAGCAAAAAGGTTATGTTCCTATTCTTGAAAGAACGGACTAACAAGGTCAGCTACCTAGCCAACTTTCATAATTAAATGCCGTCACTGTATGGATAACCCTTTTGTGAAAAGAACTATTACTGATTGGTAGAGCTAAACTAAGGAGTGTGAACTATACAAGTTCACAATAACATTTGGTTAAATGAAAGAAAAGGCTCCGGTGTATAGAGAGGACCTCACCGTTTACGAAGTAACCATAGAAACGATGGAACCCACTATTTTTTTTTTATCGCTAGAATTTATTCTTTCTGGGTAAAATAAAATACCCGGAAAGAATAAAAAATCGTGGTTGGGAAGGTCATAGTAGCAAAAGCCATTGGAATTTATATTTTATATATCGGAATAATCCGTTTTGGTATTAATTAACTAGAGGGGGATAAGAGGATGACTGAAAGAAAAGAAATCAATTAGTTATTCATTAAAGTTTAATTTGATTCAATGACCAGAGTTAGACGAGGATATATAGCTCGGAGACGTCGAACAAAAATTCGTTTATTTGCATCAACCTTTATAGGGGCCCATTCAAGACTTACCCGAACTGCTACTCAACAGAAAATGAGAGCTTTGGTTTCCTCTCATCGGGATAGGGGCAGACAAAAGAGGGACTTTCGTCGTTTGTGGATCACTCGAATAAATGCAGCAGCTCGTGAGAATATGGTATTCTATAGTTATAGTAAATTCATGCACAATCTGTACAAGAAGCAATTGCTTCTTAATCGTAAAATACTTGCACAAATAGCTATATCAAATAAGAATTGTCTTTACATGATTTCCAATAAGATTAGCAAATAAAAGAGATTCAAAAGTCATATATCATATATATGAATAGCGAAAACAGAATAGAATTCCCCGGAGAATGGACTCCGGGAAGATAGAATAAAAATTAATTTAAGTAGTGGGGATGAACGAACATCTTTCAAAAAAAAAAAAAATATTTCTTCTTTCCCTATTTGTTGTTTCTTATAACACAACAATCAAATCTGGATTCGAGGTTTTTGAGCAAAACATCAATCTGAGCTTGAGTTCCACTTGGAGTTTTGAATCAATAGGAAGAGTATATCTATTTATTTCGGGTTCTAGGACCAGCAGTTCTAGGGATCGACTCAGCTCTCTCAAACTGTTTTTCATTATTAAGAAAAGGTAACAAAGATAAAATACGAGCTTGTTTTATAGCAATAGTAATTAATCGTTGTTGTTTCAAGGTCAATCTATTCACCCGTCTAGATAATATTTTTCCTTGTTCACTAATAAATCGACTAATTAAACTCATGTTTCTATAATCAATTTGATCCCCCGATTCAATTGGGGGAAAACGCTTACGAAAAGATCGCTTGGATTTGCGAAAAGGTTGCTTGGATTTATCCATGGTTTATTCCTTATCTCTAAATTTCTATTTCTTTATTCATTTCAGATCTGACCGAAATGGGTTTTCTTTTTTTATTTGTATATTATATATTTATATACATATATATGTTAAGTTTTTATTTTTCCTGCTCCTTTGAAAAATAATACACTACATATGTTCCATTCGATCTATTTCTTTATTTCCCCATGAATCGTATGCTTGTGACAATAACGACAAAACTTTCTCAAGTCTAATCGACTGGGTGTATTGTGTCGATTCTTTTGAGTAATATATCTATAAATGCCCGGCAATTTCTTATTGACACCATTTTGGGCACAACTGGTACACTCCAAAATAACTCTAACTCGGACATCTTTACCCTTAGCCATGAACCTCCTTTAAATTTTTGATCGACTTAATTCTTCTATTTTCGACCCGAATCGAAATCTAAGAAGACGAAAAGAACAAAAAAGAAAAAAAATATATAAATAGAAATAGAAGTTACTAACTAGGTAATTCCAATTAATACTAATAGAAATTAATAGAATATAATAATATTCTGTAAGTAATACAATTTTTTCTAATTATCAATTATTCTTTCCAGTATTTTATTTAAGTATCCTTTTTTCTATGCTACGATTTCGTGGAATTTTTTACCCTATACGGAAACCTCTTTTCCATTTCTGTTCTCCAAAATAAAATAGGATCTTAAACTAGAATTAAAAAAAAGGGAATGACAAAGCATCGGGGAATAAACGATTAATTTCTATCAATAGACCTGCTAAAGACCCAAACCATAGAGTAGTTAGCACGGGTGCTGTGGAGAGATATGTTTTTATATCCCGCATTGAAAATCCTCCTTCTTTATTGTAATACATATATGGTCAGATGCTGTAGTTCAAGATCATTTGTCTTTTTTGTACGGAATTCCTAACAAAAATAAATATCTACAATGAGCAGTAGATGAGGTTTTCCTATCCCTGTCCCTAAAAAAGAAAGGGGGTGCCCCTTTCTTTTTTCTTAAGCATTATAATAAATATTCATTCTTTTTTTATATGTTAGGTTTCAGATGTATATAATTTTTTTATTATTTATTATATGAAACCAAAAAGAAGAAATGACAAGAAAATTATATATGGATACAGAAAAAAATAACGATGTGGAAAACAAGACATGGATTTTGTACAATGACATTGTACAACAATTTTAAAAGGGATGTAGCGCAGCTTGGTAGCGCGTTTGTTTTGGGTACAAAATGTCACGGGTTCAAATCCTGTCATCCCTACCTATTACTTCTCCTAGGGGTCAGTAACGAAGGATTAATTGAGTGAGATCAATTAAATAAAAATGAAATCAAATAAGGCATTCATTATCTTTCATTTTTTACATGCATTGGTATGCAAGACTGGGGTACAAAAAAAAAATACTTTTCTTTACAATCGAAGTTCTTGTCATAAGAAAGCGCTCTTAGTTCAGTTCGGTAGAACGCGGGTCTCCAAAACCCGATGTCGTAGGTTCAAATCCTACAGAGCGTGATTCCATTTATTTTATTTCGAATCATAATAAAAAAAACTAAACAAAACACGGTTGAATTGCAACTTGAATTTGACCTCCTCTTTGCAGGAGGTCAATCGAGAAAAAATGCTATTCAATCAAAGGTCCAACTGATCACCGCGTCTGTATTGTAAATACGCAGTTACAAATAATCCCGCTAAAGTAATAGGAATTAGACCTAAGACGATTCCAAATAGAGAAACTTCAATCATTTCAATTTGTTTGAGGAGATAAAAAGAAAGGTATGATCTATCCCTAAATATTAATCTGAAAAATCCGCGAATCTCAATGACCAAGAGTTACCAATATAGACCAAGAATTAACAATTGACATGGGAAGTTACCGTAGAATACCTGAAGGAAAAATCTTTATTTTTATTAATTTGTTCATTCAATTCATTTCAAATAAGTCGTATCTTGTTCAATCCAATC